GCTAGCGTAGCTTAACTAAAGCATAACACTGAAGATGTTAAGACGGTCCCTAGAAAGGTCCCGTAAGCACAAAAGCTTGGTCCTGACTTTACTGTCAACTTTGGCTAAACTTACACATGCAAGTCTCCGCCCCCCTGTGAGAATGCCCACAGTTTTCTGCCCGAGAACAAGGAGCTGGTATCAGGCACACTTTCCGCAGCCCATGACACCTTGCTTAGCCACACCCTCAAGGGAACTCAGCAGTGATAGACATTAAGCCATAAGTGTAAACTTGACTTAGTTAAAGCCAAGAGGGCCGGTAAAACTCGTGCCAGCCACCGCGGTTATACGAGAGGCTCAAGTTGATAGACATCGGCGTAAAGAGTGGTTAGGAAGTTTTTAAACTAAAGCCGAACGCCCTCAGAACTGTTATACGTACCCGAGAGCAAGAAGCCCCACTACGAAAGTGGCTTTATATCCCCGACCCCACGAAAGCTGCGAAACAAACTGGGATTAGATACCCCACTATGCCCAGCCCTAAACCTTGATAGCCCCCTACACCCACTATCCGCCCGGGTACTACGAGCACTAGCTTAAAACCCAAAGGACTTGGCGGTGCTTTAGATCCACCTAGAGGAGCCTGTTCTAGAACCGATAACCCCCGTTAAACCTCACCCCCTCTTGTTCTTTCCGTCTATATACCGCCGTCGTCAGCTTACCCTATGAAGGAACCACAGTAAGCAAAACTAGTACAACTCAAAACGCCAGGTCGAGGTGTAGCATATGAGGGGGGAAGAAATGGGCTACATTCCCTACCACAGGGAATACGAACAATGTAATGAAATACACATTAGAAGGAGGATTTAGCAGTAAGCAGAAAATAGAGCGTTCCGCTGAAATTGGCCCTGAAGCGCGCACACACCGCCCGTCACTCTCCCCAAGCCAACAACATCCTATAAATAATACATTTTACCGGTAAAGGGGAGGCAAGTCGTAACATGGTAAGTGTACCGGAAGGTGTACTTGGAAAAATCAGAGTGTAGCTAAGCCAGAAAAGCATCTCCCTTACACTGAGAAGTCGCCCGTGCAAATCGGGCCACCCTGACGCCCAACAGCTAGCCCCTTCATCAACCCCAAATTAACCCTATCTATACCCCCAAATATACCACTCTTTCAACAACAAACCATTTTTCCACCTAAGTACGGGCGACGAAAAAGGACCTAGGAGCAACAGAGAAAGTACCGCAAGGGAACGCTGAAAGAGAAATGAAACAACCCAGTAAAGCACTAAAAAGCAGAGATCACTCCTCGTACCTTTTGCATCATGATTTAGCCAGAAAACCTCAAGCAAAAAGCATTATAGTTTGATACCCCGAAACTAAGCGAGCTACTCCAAGGCAGTCTAATTTATAGGACCCCCCCCCCGTCTCTGTGGCAAAAGAGTGGGAAGAACTTCGAGTAGAGGTGACAGACCTACCGAGCCTAGTTATAGCTGGTTGCCTGAAAACTGAATAAAAGTTCAGCCCTTCAAATTCTCCACTCCCATTGGCCTAAGGCCTTCACACCGACCAAAGAAGTTAAAGGAGTTAGTCAAAGGGGGTACAGCCCCTTTGAAACAAGACACAACTTTCCAAGGAGGGTAAAAATCACAACGAACTAAAAGGTTAAATGTCCTAGTGGGCCTAAAAGCAGCCACCTACCCAGAAAGCGTTAAAGCTCGAGCATCCCCTAACCAGCCTTCTAATAAAGACAATACAATTTCACCCCCCTAAAACCTACCAGGCCGTTCCATAAAACTATGGAAGCGTTTATGCTAACATGAGTAATAAGAGGACCCACCTCTCCCCGCACAAGTGTAACTCGGAACGAACCCTTCACCGACCATTAACGGCCCCAAAACAAAGAGGGCCCTAGGCAAAAAACAAACAACTAGAAAAACCCCTAGTTCCTCACCGTTAACCCCACACTGGTGTGCAAACCAGGAAAGACTAAAAGAAAAAGAAGGAACTCGGCAAACACAAGCCTCGCCTGTTTACCAAAAACATCGCCTCTTGAACCCCTAAATATAAGAGGTCCCGCCTGCCCTGTGACTATAAGTTTAACGGCCGCGGTATTTTGACCGTGCAAAGGTAGCGCAATCACTTGTCTTTTAAATGAAGACCTGTATGAATGGCATAACGAGGGCTTAACTGTCTCCTTTTTCCAGTCAATGAAATTGATCTCCCCGTGCAGAAGCGGGGATATTAACATAAGACGAGAAGACCCTATGGAGCTTTAGACACCAGAACAGACCATGTTAAACACCCCGCAAATAAAGGACAAAACTCTATTGGCCCCTGTTCTAATGTCTTTGGTTGGGGCGACCGCGGGGAAACAACAAACCCCCATGTGGACCGGGAGCACACTACCCCCACAACCCAGAGTCACAACTCCAAGTAACAGAACTTCTGACCAACAAGATCCGGCACATAGCCGATCAACGGACCGAGTTACCCTAGGGATAACAGCGCAATCCTCTTCTAGAGCCCATATCGACAAGAGGGTTTACGACCTCGATGTTGGATCAGGACATCCTAATGGTGCAGCCGCTATTAAGGGTTCGTTTGTTCAACGATTAAAGTCCTACGTGATCTGAGTTCAGACCGGAGTAATCCAGGTCAGTTTCTATCTATGTCACGATCTTTTCTAGTACGAAAGGACCGAAAAGAAGGGGCCCCTGTTCTCAATATGCCTCCCCCTCATCTATTGAAATCAACTAAAATAGATAAAAGGGCGTACCCCCTAACCATAGAAAATGGCTTGTTAAAGTGGCAGAGCCCGGACATTGCAAAAGACCTAAACCCTTTCCACGGAGGTTCAAGTCCTCCCTTTAACTATGCTCTCAACACTAGTTTCATCCATCCTCAACCCCTTAATTCTTATCGTGTTTGTCCTTCTAGCCGTTGCACTCCTCACGCTTGTCGAACGAAAAGTCCTCGGCTACATACAATTACGAAAGGGCCCAAACATTGTAGGCCCCTACGGCCTCCTTCAACCAGTTGCAGACGGACTTAAACTCTTTACAAAAGAACCCGTTCGACCCTCCACCTCCTCACCCATCCTCTTTCTCTTTACCCCCATACTAGCCCTCACCCTGGCCCTCACCCTTTGAACTCCAATGCCTCTCCCCTTCCCAATAGCAGATCTCAACCTTGGCATCCTCTTTATCCTTGCCCTCTCCAGTCTGGCAGTTTATTCTATTCTAGGCTCAGGATGGGCCTCCAATTCAAAATACGCCTTAATCGGGGCCCTTCGAGCCGTAGCACAAACTATTTCCTATGAAGTTAGCCTAGGGCTAATCCTTCTTAATGCTATTATTTTTACTGGGGGCTTCACCCTACAAACATTCAGCATCGCCCAAGAAAGTGTCTGATTAATCCTCCCCGCCTGGCCCCTAGCCGCTATATGGTACATTTCCACACTTGCAGAAACAAACCGGGCCCCTTTTGACCTCACAGAAGGTGAATCCGAACTCGTCTCCGGCTTTAACGTAGAGTACGCAGGAGGACCTTTCGCCCTTTTTTTCCTCGCTGAATACGCCAACATTCTCCTAATAAATACTCTCTCTGCAACTCTATTCCTAGGCGCCTCTGTCTCTCACACCACCCCTGAAATTACAACAACAAATCTTATAATCAAAGCAGCTCTCCTATCCGTCCTCTTCCTATGAGTTCGTGCTTCCTACCCACGATTTCGCTATGACCAACTCATGCACCTAATTTGAAAAAACTTCCTACCACTAACCCTTGCCCTGGTAATTTGACACCTCTCCCTTCCAATTGCACTAACCGGCCTACCCCCGCAACTATAGCCCGGAGCTGTACCTAAAATAAAGGACCACTTTGATAGAGTGAATCATGAGGGTTAAAATCCCTCCAACTCCTTAGAAAGAAGGGACTTGAACCCTACCTGAAGAGATCAAAACTCTTAGTGCTTCCTCTACACCACTTCCTAGTAAAGTCAGCTAAATAAGCTTTTGGGCCCATACCCCAAACATGTTGGTTAAACTCCTTCCTTCACTAATGAATCCTTACATCTTAGCCATTCTTCTCTTTGGCTTAGGCCTTGGCACAACAATCACATTTGCTAGCTCCCACTGACTTCTCGCCTGAATAGGCCTTGAAATAAATACACTAGCCATTATTCCCCTAATAACCCAACATCACCACCCACGCGCAGTCGAAGCTACAACCAAATATTTTTTGACTCAAGCCACTGCTGCAGCTACCCTTCTATTTGCAAGTGTAACTAACGCCTGACTAACAGGCCAGTGAGAAATTCAACAAATTACGCACCCCCTCCCAAGTACCATAATTACTCTGGCACTTGCTCTCAAAATTGGTCTAGCCCCTCTTCATGCTTGACTCCCCGAAGTCCTGCAAGGCCTAGACCTCACCACAGGCTTAATTCTTTCAACCTGACAAAAGCTTGCCCCCTTCGCCCTGATTCTTCAACTTCAACCTTCAAGCTCAACACTCCTTATCATCTTAGGTCTTACATCCACACTTATTGGGGGCTGAGGCGGATTAAACCAAACACAACTCCGCAAGATTCTTGCATATTCATCAATCGCCCATTTAGGCTGAATAATTCTTGTCCTACAATTCTCCCCCTCCATCACCCTCCTTACCCTCCTAACCTATTTCATTATAACATTCTCAACATTTCTTGTATTTAAACTCAACGAATCTACAAATATCAACACCCTTGCCACATCCTGAGCAAAAGCCCCCGCCCTGACAGCTCTCATACCCCTCATTCTACTCTCCCTAGGAGGCCTCCCTCCTCTTACAGGCTTCATGCCAAAATGACTAATCCTTCAAGAACTAACCAAACAAGGGCTTGCTCCAACCGCAACCCTAGCTGCCCTTTCAGCCCTACTTAGCCTGTATTTTTACCTACGCCTCTCTTACGCAATAACCCTTACTATTTCCCCCAATAATCTCACAGGTTCAACCCCCTGACGCTTACCTTCCACTCAACTAACCTACCCCCTCGCCACTTCAACTGCAATAACAATTTGCCTCCTACCTCTCACCCCTGCCATCTCCGCCTTATTAACCTCCTAAGGGGCTTAGGATAACACCCAGACCAAGGGCCTTCAAAGCCCTAAGCGGGAGTGAAAATCTCCCAGCCCCTGCTAAAACTTGCAGGATACTAACCCACATCTTCTGTATGCAAAACAGACACTTTAATTAAGCTAAAGCCTTACTAGACAGGAAGGCCTCGATCCTACAAACTCTTAGTTAACAGCTAAGCGCTTAAACCAACAAGCATCTGTCTAACCTTTCCCCCGCCCGCCTCTAAAAGGGCGGGGGAAAGCCCCGGCAGGGTTCTAACCTGCTGCTTCGGATTTGCAATCTGATATGTATAACACCTCGAGGCTTGATAAGAAGAGGATTTGAACCTCTGTTCGTGGGACTACAGTCCACCGCTTAACACTCAGCCATCTTACCTGTGGCAATCACTCGTTGATTCTTCTCAACTAATCACAAAGATATCGGCACCCTCTATCTAGTATTTGGTGCTTGGGCCGGAATAGTAGGAACTGCACTTAGCCTCCTAATTCGGGCAGAACTAAGTCAGCCCGGCGCTCTCCTCGGAGATGACCAGATTTATAATGTAATTGTTACAGCACATGCTTTTGTAATAATTTTCTTTATAGTAATACCAATTATGATTGGAGGCTTTGGAAACTGACTAGTGCCTCTTATGATTGGTGCACCCGACATAGCTTTCCCTCGAATAAACAATATAAGCTTCTGACTCCTTCCCCCTTCATTCCTCCTCCTCCTTGCCTCTTCCGGAGTCGAAGCAGGGGCTGGCACAGGATGAACTGTTTATCCCCCACTCTCAGGCAATCTCGCCCACGCAGGGCCTTCTGTCGATTTAACCATCTTCTCCCTCCATTTGGCCGGGGTATCGTCTATTCTTGGCGCAATTAATTTTATTACAACAATTATTAACATAAAACCCCCTGCCATCTCTCAGTACCAAACACCTCTGTTTGTGTGGTCCGTCCTAATTACCGCAGTATTGCTTTTATTATCCCTGCCCGTGCTTGCTGCCGGCATCACAATACTTCTCACAGACCGAAACCTTAATACAACCTTCTTTGACCCTGCTGGAGGAGGGGACCCTATCCTTTACCAACATTTGTTCTGATTCTTTGGTCATCCTGAAGTCTATATCCTCATCCTCCCTGGCTTTGGTATAATCTCCCACGTTGTTGCGTACTACGCGGGTAAAAAAGAACCCTTCGGATATATGGGAATGGTCTGAGCCATAATGGCCATTGGCCTCCTAGGGTTTATTGTCTGAGCTCACCACATGTTTACTGTAGGAATGGACGTAGACACACGAGCTTACTTTACTTCCGCCACAATAATTATTGCTATCCCAACCGGGGTAAAAGTTTTCAGCTGACTGGCCACTCTGCACGGCGGCTCAATTAAATGAGAAACTCCACTCTTATGAGCACTCGGCTTCATTTTCCTCTTTACTGTTGGAGGACTAACCGGAATTGTCCTGGCCAACTCTTCTCTAGATATTATGCTTCACGACACATATTACGTCGTTGCCCACTTCCACTATGTTCTCTCGATAGGGGCCGTATTTGCCATCGTTGCCGGCTTCGTCCACTGATTCCCCTTATTCTCAGGTTACACGCTCCACGACACCTGAACCAAAATCCACTTCGGGGTAATGTTTGCTGGTGTTAATATAACTTTCTTCCCACAACATTTCCTGGGGCTGGCAGGAATACCTCGCCGATACTCCGACTATCCCGACGCCTACACCCTTTGAAACACAGTTTCTTCCATTGGCTCAATAATTTCCCTAATCGCAGTAATTATATTTTTATTTATTATTTGAGAAGCATTCGCCGCTAAACGAGAAGTTTCATCAGTGGAACTCACAGCAACGAACGTAGAATGACTTCACGGTTGCCCTCCTCCTTACCACACCTTCGAAGAACCTGCCTTCGTTCAAGTTCAAACTTGGTCAAACTACGAAAAATCTGCTTCCGCCCCCTCAAGCCCCTAGTAACGAGAAAGGGAGGAGTTGAACCCCCATAAACTGGTTTCAAGCCAGCCACATAACCACTCTGTCACTTTCTTCATAAGACACTAGTAAAATTGACCATTACATTGCCTTGTCAAGGCAAAATTGCGGGTTTAAGCCCCGCGTGTCTTACAACAATGGCACATCCCTCCCAACTAGGTTTTCAAGATGCAGCTTCACCTGTAATAGAAGAACTTCTTCACTTCCACGACCATGCCTTAATAATTGTTTTTCTAATTAGCACATTCGTGCTTTATATTATTGTGGCTATAGTAACAACCAAGCTAACTAATAAATTTATCCTAGACTCCCAAGAAATCGAAATCATTTGAACCCTACTCCCAGCTATTATCCTGATTCTCATTGCCCTCCCCTCCCTACGCATTCTTTATCTTATAGATGAAATTAACGACCCTCATCTTACAATTAAAGCAATAGGTCACCAGTGATACTGAAGTTACGAGTATACTGACTATGAAGACCTCGGCTTTGACTCATACATAATCCCCACACAAGACTTAGCCCCGGGCCAATTCCGCCTTCTAGAAGCAGACCATCGAATAGTAGTACCAGTTGAATCCCCCATCCGGGTCCTAATTTCTGCCGAAGATGTACTTCACTCCTGAGCCGTCCCAAGTCTGGGGGTAAAAATAGACGCCGTCCCAGGACGCTTAAACCAAACAGCATTTATTGCCTCCCACCCCGGAATCTTTTATGGCCAATGCTCTGAAATTTGCGGCGCAAACCACAGCTTTATACCTATTGTGGTAGAAGCGGTACCACTAGAACACTTTGAAAACTGATCCTCCTTAATACTTGAAGACACTTCGCTAAGAAGCTAAATAGGGAATAGCGTTAGCCTTTTAAGCTAAAGACTGGTGACCCCCGCCCACCCCTAGCGAAATGCCACAACTTAACCCCGCACCTTGATTCGCTATTCTAGTCTTCTCCTGATTAGTTTTCCTAACAGTCATTCCCCCAAAAGTTCTAGCACACACCTTCCCAAACGACCCAACACTCCAAAGCACAGAGAAACCCAAAACAGAGCCCTGAAGTTGACCATGATACTAAGCTTTTTTGACCAATTTATGAGCCCCACATACCTAGGAATCCCCCTCATTGCCCTTGCCCTCAGTTTACCCTGAGTCCTCTACCCCAAACCTACCCCCCGTTGACTAAACAACCGCCTCATTACACTCCAAGGATGGTTTATTAACCGCTTTACCCAACAAATTTTTCAACCTCTGAGTCTAGAGGGCCATAAATGAGCAGCCCTTCTCGCCTCCCTCATACTTTTCCTCATTACCTTAAACATACTTGGTCTCCTGCCCTACACCTTTACCCCCACAACGCAACTCTCCCTCAACATGGCCTTCGCCGTCCCCCTCTGACTTGCAACAGTCATTATTGGTATGCGAAACCAGCCTACCCATGCCCTAGGCCACCTGTTACCAGAAGGTACCCCCACCCTCTTAATCCCTGTCCTAATTATCATCGAAACAATTAGCCTATTTATTCGCCCCCTCGCACTTGGCGTACGATTAACCGCAAACCTTACAGCCGGTCACCTTTTAATTCAACTCATTGCCACCGCCGCCTTCGTCCTCCTCCCCCTAATACCCACAGTAGCCATTTTGACCGCAGTACTACTATTCCTCCTGACCCTTCTAGAAGTTGCAGTGGCCATAATTCAAGCCTATGTCTTTGTCCTTCTCTTAAGCCTCTACCTACAAGAAAACGTCTAATGGCCCATCAAGTACACGCATATCACATAGTTGACCCCAGCCCATGACCCCTAACAGGCGCAGTAGGCGCCCTTCTACTAACCTCCGGTTTAGCAATCTGAATGCATTTCCATAATATAACCTTATTAGCACTAGGTCTTATCCTTCTTCTTCTAACTATATATCAATGATGACGGGATATTGTCCGAGAAGGAACATTCCAAGGACACCACACCCCTCCTGTCCAAAAAGGCCTCCGATACGGAATGATCCTTTTTATTACCTCAGAAGTATTCTTCTTCCTAGGTTTCTTCTGAGCCTTTTATCACTCCAGCCTCGCCCCAACTCCAGAACTAGGGGGCTGCTGACCCCCTACAGGAATTACCCCTCTAGATCCCTTTGAAGTCCCCCTGCTCAATACAGCCGTCCTACTAGCCTCAGGAGTCACAGTCACCTGGGCACACCACAGCATCATAGAAGGACACCGAAAAGAAGCAATCCAGTCCCTCACTTTAACTATCCTTCTAGGCTTCTACTTTACCTTCCTTCAAGCAATAGAATACTACGAAGCCCCCTTCACTATTGCAGACGGAGTTTATGGTTCCACCTTCTTCGTAGCAACCGGTTTCCACGGACTCCACGTAATCATTGGCTCCACCTTCCTAGCCATCTGCCTTCTACGACAAGTCCTACATCATTTTACCTCCGAACACCACTTTGGTTTTGAAGCAGCCGCCTGATACTGACACTTTGTAGACGTTGTCTGACTATTCCTTTATATCTCAATTTACTGATGAGGCTCATATCTTTCTAGTATTAAAGCTAGTACCTGTGACTTCCAATCACCTAGTCTTGGTTAAACCCCAAGGAAAGATAATGAATTTAATCACAACAATACTCATTATTTCTATTACCCTCTCCACTATCCTCGCTATTGTTTCTTTTTGACTTCCCCAAATAACACCTGACCATGAAAAACTTTCCCCCTACGAATGTGGCTTTGATCCCCTAGGATCCGCGCGTCTACCCTTCTCTCTCCGCTTCTTCCTTGTTGCAATCCTTTTCCTCCTATTCGATTTGGAAATTGCACTGCTCCTTCCCCTTCCTTGGGGAGATCAACTTTCTTCCCCTCTCATAACATTCACCTGAGCCTTCGCTGTTCTTATATTATTAACCCTCGGCCTAATTTACGAATGAACTCAAGGCGGTCTAGAATGAGCTGAATAGACTGTTAGTTTAAGAAAAACCCTTGATTTCGGCTCAAGAGCTTGTGGTTAAAGTCCATAACCGTCTAATGACCCCTACACATTTCGCCTTTTCCTCTACCTTTCTTCTAGGCCTAGCAGGCCTGGCATTCCACCGAACCCATCTTCTTTCCGCTCTTTTATGTTTAGAAGGTATAATACTCTCACTCTTTATTGCTCTCTCCATGTGAACCCTTCAACTTAACTCCGCCAACTTCTCAGCCTCCCCCATACTTCTCCTGGCTTTCTCAGCCTGTGAAGCAAGCGCCGGCCTCGCACTACTTGTTGCCACTGCCCGCACTCACGGAACAGACCGACTCCAAAACCTAAATCTTCTACAATGCTAAAAATTCTCCTCCCTACTATCATGCTTGTCCCCACTATTTGAGCCGTCCCGGCCAAACACCTCTGATCCACCGCCCTTTCCTACAGTCTAATCATTTCCTTAACTAGCCTAACCTGACTAAAAGCATCCGCTGAATCAGGCTGGTCTTTTCTCAACCCTTACATAGCAACAGACCCCCTCTCTACCCCCCTTCTTGCATTAACCTGTTGGCTTCTCCCCCTGATAATTCTTGCAAGCCAAAACCACACAGCGTCCGAACCTTCCTCCCGCCAACGAACCTACATTACCCTCCTTACATCATTACAAATCTTCCTCATTATAGCCTTCGGCGCAACCGAAATAATTATATTTTATATTATGTTTGAAGCTACCCTTATTCCAACCCTTGTAATCATTACTCGTTGAGGAAATCAAACAGAACGACTAAATGCGGGCACTTATTTTTTATTCTATACACTAGCAGGCTCACTCCCTCTGCTTGTCGCTCTCCTACTGCTCCAAAACAGCACTGGCACCCTATCCCTTCTAACACTACAATATGCCCCCTCCCTACAACTCTCTTCTTTCGCCGATAAACTATGATGAGCCGGTTGCTTGCTCGCCTTCCTAGTAAAAATACCCCTCTATGGGGCCCACCTCTGACTTCCCAAGGCACACGTTGAAGCCCCAATCGCTGGTTCCATAGTACTAGCCGCAGTCTTACTAAAACTAGGAGGCTATGGAATAATACGTATAATAATTATGCTAGAACCGCTCACCAAAGAACTCAGCTACCCCTTCATTATCTTCGCCCTCTGAGGGGTGATTATAACTGGCTCAATTTGCCTCCGCCAAACAGACTTAAAGTCCCTAATTGCTTATTCCTCAGTAAGTCATATGGGGCTCGTAGCAGCAGGTATTCTAGTCCAAACTCCCTGAGGTTTCACAGGCGCCCTTATTCTAATAATCGCACACGGTCTAACTTCCTCCGCCCTCTTTTGCCTAGCTAACACAAACTACGAACGAACCCACAGCCGAACCATAGTATTAGCCCGAGGACTCCAAATGGTTTTACCTCTAATAACCGCATGATGATTCATCGCCAGCCTTGCAAACCTTGCCCTCCCCCCTCTACCAAATCTAATAGGAGAACTCATAATCATTACCTCCCTGCTCCACTGATCCTGATGAACAATTGCACTCACGGGAGCTGGAACCCTAATTACTGCAGGCTACTCCCTGTATATATTTCTTATGACACAACGGGGGCCCCTACCAGCACATATTATATCCCTCGACCCAACACATTCCCGAGAACATCTTCTCCTAGCCCTTCATCTCCTACCCCTAATTCTTCTAATCACCAAGCCCGAATTAATTTGAGGGTGAACCGCCTGTAGATATAGTTTAACAAAAACATTAGATTGTGATTCTAAAAACAGAGGTTAAAACCCCCTTATTCACCGAGAGAGGTTGACAACAACAAAGACTGCTAATTTTTGCCTCTTAGGTTAGACTCCTAAGCTCACTCGCCCCGCTTCTAAAGGATAACAGCTCATCCGTTGGTCTTAGGAACCAAAAACTCTTGGTGCAAATCCAAGTAGCAGCTATGCACCTCACCTCCACCATAATAACCACTAGTCTAATTCTTATTTTTTTATTACTTATATCCCCCATCCTTTCCTCCTTTTCCCCCACCCCCCTCCCTCTCAACTGAGCATTAACCCAAGTTAAAACAGCAGTAAAATGAGCCTTCTTTACTAGCATCCTCCCTCTCTGCCTCTTCCTTAACGAAGGCACAGAGACAATTATTACCAGCTGAACTTGAATAAATACCCACACATTTGATATTAATATTAGTCTTAAATTTGATATCTACTCAATTATCTTCACCCCTGTCGCCCTTTATGTCACCTGGTCAATCCTAGAATTTGCCTCCTGATATATACATGCCGACCCGAACATAAATCGGTTTTTTAAATACCTCCTAATCTTCCTCATTGCCATGATCATTCTTGTTACCGCAAACAATATATTTCAACTATTTATCGGTTGAGAGGGTGTCGGAATTATATCTTTTCTCCTCATCAGCTGATGATACGGCCGTGCAGACGCAAACACCGCTGCCCTCCAAGCAGTAGTCTACAACCGAGTAGGGGACATCGGCCTAATTTTTGCTATAGCCTGAATTGCAACCTCCCTTAACTCCTGAGAAATACAACAAATATTTACTTTATCCAAAGACTTTGATCTAACTTACCCCCTCATTGGTCTCATCATTGCTGCCACTGGTAAATCCGCCCAGTTTGGCCTCCACCCCTGGCTTCCTTCTGCCATAGAAGGCCCTACGCCGGTCTCTGCCCTACTGCACTCAAGCACCATGGTCGTAGCAGGCATCTTCCTCCTCATCCGCATAAGTCCAATACTAGAAAACAATCAAACCGCCTTAACCATTTGCCTTTGTTTAGGGGCCCTCACCACCCTCTTTACCGCAACCTGCGCCCTCACCCAAAATGATATCAAAAAAATCGTTGCTTTCTCAACCTCAAGTCAACTGGGTTTAATAATAGTAACAATTGGGCTTAACCAACCCCAACTTGCCTTCCTTCACATCTGCACTCACGCATTCTTTAAAGCTATACTTTTCCTCTGCTCAGGGTCTATTATTCATAGCCTAAACGACGAGCAAGACATCCGAAAAATAGGAGGTATACATCACCTGACTCCTTTCACATCTTCCTGCTTAACCATCGGAAGCCTAGCTCTCACAGGAACCCCTTTCTTAGCAGGTTTCTTTTCAAAAGATGCTATTATTGAAGCCTTAAACACATCTTACCTAAACGCCTGGGCCCTATTCCTCACCCTCCTAGCCACTTCCTTCACCGCTATCTACAGTCTTCGGGTAGTTTTCTTCGTCTCAATAGGCCACCCCCGCTTCAACCCCCTTTCCCCAATTAACGAAAACAATTCAACAGTTATTAACCCCATCAAACGCCTAGCCTGAGGAAGTATTATCGCCGGTCTCCTAATTACCTCTAACATCACCCCCTTAAAAACACCAGTTATATCCATACCATTCCTTCTCAAAGTTGCCGCCCTAATAGTGACTATTATCGGCCTTCTCACCGCACTAGAACTCGCCTCACTAACCAATAAGCAATACAAACCAATACCAAACCTTTCTCCCCACCATTTTTCTAACATACTAGGTTTCTTCCCAATAGTTATTCATCGCCTCATCCCCAAACTAAACCTGATTTTAGGACAAACCATCGCCTCCCAAACAGTCGACCAAACATGGTTAGAAAAAATGGGCCCAAAAGCAACTGCTACCCTTAACCTCCCTCTAATTACCACGACTAACAACATTCAACAGGGTATAATCAAAACCTATCTTTCCCTCTTCTTTTTCACCTTTGGTTTAGCTCTTCTACTACTACTTTATTAAACAGCTCGAAGGGCCCCCCGACTTAAACCCCGCGTTAACTCCAACACCACAAACAACGTTAACAGCAACACTCAAGCCCCTATCACCAAAACACCCCCACCCATCGAGTACATCAAAGCTACCCCTCCAACATCCCCCCGAAAAACCGAAAACTCAACAAATTCATCAGCAGACACTCAAGCCCCCTCGTATCACCCCCCTCAAAATAACACCGCCGCCATGCCCACCCCTAATAAATACGCCACTATTACCCCTAACACAGGCCAACTCCCTCAACCCTCAGGATAAGGCTCAGCAGCCAATGCTGCCGAATATGCAAACACTACTAATATTCCCCCCAAATAAATCAAAAATAAAATTAAAGATAAAAAAGACCCCCCATGCCCCACCAACACCCCACACCCCATACCTGCTACCGCAACCAGCCCTAACGCCGCAAAATACGGCGAAGGATTAGAAGCAACCGCCGCAAGACCAACTACCAGCCCTAGTAAAAATATAAACATAATATAAACCATAGTTTCTGCCAGGACTTTAACCAGGACTAATGACTTGAAAAACCACCGTTGTTATTCAACTACAAAAACAATAATGGCCAACCTCCGAAAAACCCACCCCCTCCTAAAAATTGCAAACGACGCACTAGTTGATCTCCCAGCCCCTTCAAACATTTCTGTTTGATGAAACTTTGGATCTTTACTAGGGCTTTGTCTAGCTGCCCAAATCCTGACAGGCCTTTTCCTAGCCATACACTACACCTCCGATATCGCCACCGCCTTCTCCTCCATTGCCCACATCTGCCGTGATGTTAACTACGGCTGACTCATTCGAAACATGCACGCTAACGGCGCATCCTTTTTCTTCATTTGTATTTATCTTCACATCGGCCGAGGCCTGTACTACGGCTCCTACCTCCATAAAGAAACCTGAAACATTGGAGTAATTCTACTCCTTTTAACTATAATAACAGCTTTCGTGGGCTATGTCCTCCCGTGAGGTCAAATATCGTTCTGAGGCGCCACTGTCATCACGAACCTTCTCTCCGCAGTCCCTTATATTGGCAACTCTTTAGTCCAATGAATCTGAGGGGGGTTTTCCGTAGACAACGCCACCTTAACCCGCTTCTTCGCCTTCCATTTCCTCTTTCCCTTCATTATTGCAGCTGCAACAATAGTGCACCTTATTTTCCTCCACGAAACCGGGTCCAACAACCCCACAGGCCTAAACTCAGACGCCGACAAAATCTCTTTCCACCCTTACTTCTCCTACAAAGACTTATTAGGCTTCGCAGTCCTTCTAATCGCCCTCATTTCTCTCGCCCTCTTCTCCCCCAACCTGCTTGGAGACCCCGACAACTTCACCCCTGCAAACCCCCTAGTCACCCCGCCTCATATCAAACCCGAATGATACTTCCTATTTGCCTACGCCATCCTCCGCTCAATCCCTAACAAACTTGGCGGGGTTCTCGCCCTCCTATTCTCAATCCTTGTCTTGATAGTTGTTCCTATCCTCCACACCTCCAAACAACGAGGCTTAACATTTCGCCCTATCACGCAGTTCCTCTTCTGACTTTTAGTTGCAGACGTCGCCATCCTCACCTGAATTGGAGGCATACCCGTTGAACACCCCTTCGTCATTATTGGGCAAATTGCATCTTTCCTCTACTTCTTCCTCTTTCTCGTCCTCGCCCCTCTCGCCGGCTGACTAGAAAACAAAATCCTTGAATGAGCCTGCACTAGTAGCTCAGCGCCAGAGCGCCGGTCTTGTAAACCGGACGTCGAAGGTTAAAGCCCTTCCTACTGCTTCAAACAAAGGGGATTTTAACCCCCGCCCCTAACTCCCAAAGCTAGGATCCTAATTTAGACTATTGTTTGCCGGGCTCTGCCTTCCATGTAAACGCAATGCATATATGTATTAACACCATTATTTTATATCAAACATATCCTATATATTAATACATATCATTTATAAAACATAGACAAATATACCACATATTTGTTTAAACCATTTTAACTAAAGGGTACATAAACCATAACTGAATATTCTCCAATAAATACCCATTAATTACTAAACGATAGTTTAAGACCGATCACAACTCTCACTAGTTAAGTTATACCAAGTACCCACCATCCTATTCATTACCCATATTTAATGTAGTAAGAGCCCACCATCAGTTGATTCCTTAATGTCAACGGTTCTTGAAGGTCAAGGACAAGTATTCGTGGGGGTTTCACTAGGTGAATTATTCCTGGCATCTGGTTCCTATTTCAGGTCCTATAATTGTTATAATTCCCCATACTTTCATCGACGCTTGCATAAGTTAATGGTGGTAATACATACTCCTCGTTACCCACCATGCCGGGCGTTCTTTCCAGCGTGTGGGGGGTTCTCTTTTTTGCATAAGTTAATGGTGGTAATACATACTCCTCGTTACCCACCATGCCGGGCGTTCTTTCCAGCGTGTGGGGGGTTCTCTTTTTTTTTTTCCTTTCATTTGACATCTCAGAGTGCATACAGAAATGACAGACAAGGTTGAACATTTTCCTTGCATGAAAGAAATAGTATGAATGGTGATAAGATATTGATAGAAGAATTGCATAACTGATATCAAGAGCATAAAGTTTAATCAGATATTTAATTTTCCCCAAACTTTCCTATTATCACCCCCGGTTTTTGCGCGTAAACCCCCCCTACCCCCCCAAACTCCTAAGATCTCTAAGACTCCTGTAAACCCCCCGGAAACAGGAAAAGCTCTAGAAGTGTTTTTCGCACTTGTAATGTACAGACATGATTGTTATTCATAAATTGTTTGATGTGTATATTATACTATTGCAATATTGCACAT